TTTCTGATCTCTAGTGGGCTTCTCAGTAGGATTTGAACCCAGATGAAGTTCTGACCATCTGCCAGATAAAAAAGAACGAATGGATCTTGTAGGATTATCAAGAAGTTCTTCGATTTCTTCCGGAAGCAGATGAATAATAACCTGCTTCTCACGTTCCGTGAATAGCTGAGGCATTGAGGAATATCCAGAAAGGCATTTTGAGAATCGGTCTGATTCTATCTCTGTTCCTTCCGTTTGAAGAAAGGAAGGATCCCGAAGAATCGATCTTTCTTTTAGTTGTTGAATCTCTCTTTTATTGATTAATGTGTGATATTCCGAATCCGCATTACTAATGGAATCCAAACGATCTCTAGATTGATCAGAAGATCCTTTCAATTGGCTAGAATCCGTTACTTGAACGAAACTAGATGTTGTGGAATCATATTGAATATTTGACGATACATTCCGTACCTTGTTAAAAAACGGATCCTTGCTTACCAACCACACATTGTCTAGCCAAATCCAATTCTCTCTCGATACGTTCCTCAAAAAATCCGATTCGTACAGATTCTTCCCCCAACGAACGAAGAGATCTTGGTGGAATTGCCACATATGAAATTGAGCACAATTTTGCAAAGAAATAGCCCACTTGTTTCTCGAGAAAAGATGGGAAACATGCTCAATATCATTTGATTGAATAGTTGACCCAGCCCCTTGTTGTTTGAAGAAACCCTCCACTTCAATTGGTCTTTTTTCACGAAAAGCAGACATGAGATAACAAATCCAGTGCTTCACTAAGATTTCGAAAAGCTGTCCCGAATTCAAGTTTCGCCTCCTCTTCAGAGAAAGACGGTCAAACAATTCCCAATCATGGTCCTTGCTGATCGGATCATCCATATAATATACAAAGAGAAACTCCAGATATTTTATCTCTTTCTCTTTGAATGAGATCTCAATTCCAGCGACGGTTTCATTAGATATCTTACAACTAGAATCCCTCTTTTTTCCGATCCAGTTCCTCCACCACTGCGAACCCCGGTTAGATTCAGGCATGATACACTTTTTAGTTATTGGAAGAAACCAAGTACTAGTACTCTCTTTCGGATCCAGGAAACAACTCGCAGAAATCTTTTTTCCTTTTGGAAGATAGAGGAGCGAAACAATCAGCCTATTGATATTGGAAGACCAAAAGGATTTTTCCAATGTATCATTTCTGGGTCCAATGCAATTGATAGGTATAGAAAGAAGCCCTAGCAAATAGAGATTTTTTCTTTCGACCATATTTCGATTGTTAATACGATATAGAAGGACCACTACTACAAAGAGTAGTACACCCTTGATCGTGAAATATCGATTGCTTGTTGAACCCTGTGAATTGCGTGACAATAGGATACTCAAAATTCGAAGATCAAAGAGTTTTCTAAAACGTTCTTGGTGGACAAAAATGTGAATGAAAGATCCCACTGAATTGAATTGGGTCCATGAATCTAAGAAATAGTGATCATTTTTAATCTCTCTCAATATCTCTCTCAATTCGAAAATACAGGATTTGAATTGATATCCTGTCATTGATTTCTCCTAAAGATTTCATTTCAATTAGAAGTTGGTTTCACCATGTGCGAGGATCCCCGCTAAGCATCCATGGCTGAATGGTTAAAGCGCCCAACTCATAATTGGCGAATTCGTAGGTTCAATTCCTACTGGATGCACGCCAATGGGACCCTTATATAGTATTTACAGATAAAAGTATCAGGTTATTTAGTAAAAATCAATATACTTGTCGAATTCAACCCAGCTAGGACGGAAAAGTATTGGGCCGAACTCTTCTTTGGTGTCAAGGCAACGGTATAGTATATGTCAAAATAGGCGTCGACTCCTCCGAAAGGGTAGAAGAATGGGACATATTATGGTATGGAACATACAATGCATTACAGACGTATGATCATTACGCTTCAATCGAGTTATTCTATTCCACCTCTTAGAAAGAAAAGAACTTAAAGCAAAATACTTAATAGCATGGCGATACATTTATTCAAAACGTCTCCACCGAGCACACGCAATGGAGCCGTAGACAATCAAGTGAAATCCAATCCACGAAATAATTTGATCTATGGACAGCGTCGTTGCGGTAAAGGCCGTAATGCCAGAGGCATCATTACTGCAAGGCATAGGGGGGGAGGTCATAAGCGTCTATACCGTAAAATAGATTTTCGACGGAATGAAAAAGACATATATGGTAGAATCGTAACCATAGAATACGACCCTAATCGAAATGCATACATTTGTCTCATACACTATGGGGATGGTGAAAAAAGATATATTTTACATCCCAGAGGGGCTATAATTGGAGATACCATTGTTTCTGGTCCAGAAGTTCCTATAAAAATGGGAAATGCCCTACCTTTGACCGATATGCCCTTAGGCACGGCTATACATAACATAGAAATCACACTTGGAAAGGGTGGACAATTAGCTAGAGCAGCGGGTGCTGTAGCGAAACTTATTGCAAAAGAGGGGAAATCGGCCACGTTAAAATTACCTTCTGGGGAGGTCCGTTTGATATCCAAAAACTGCTCAGCAACAGTCGGACAAGTGGGGAATGTTGGAGTGAACCAGAAAAGTTTGGGTAGAGCCGGATCTAAGCGTTGGCTAGGTAAGCGTCCCGTAGTAAGAGGAGTCGTTATGAACCCTGTAGACCATCCCCATGGGGGTGGTGAAGGGAGGGCCCCAATTGGTAGAAAAAACCCCACAACCCCTTGGGGTTATCCTGCACTTGGAAAAAGAAGTAGAAAAAGGAATAAATATAGTGATAATTTTATTATTCGTCGACGTAGTAAATAGGAAAAAATCTAATTAGTTTCTTCGTCTTTACATAAAAAATTTTTAGGAGTAATTAACTGTGACACGTTCACTAAAAAAAAATCCTTTTGTAGCGAATCATTTATTAATAAAAATTGATAAGCTTAACACAAAGGCGGAAAAAGAAATAATAGTAACTTGGTCTCGGGCATCTACCATTATACCCACCATGATTG